TAATATTTTGGATTCGTGTATTTCAGTTAAAAGACCTGAAGTAGCAAAGCCCTGGGTAAAAATAGCACTTGGTCCAATTATTGTGCTTAGAAGATTTTGATTTTTTTTGAAATACGGGACTATATGAATCAGGGAAAAACTCCATGAAAGGAAGATTAATGATTCATATAAATCACTTAGTGGAAAATGTCCCGAATAAACCCAACGAGTAACTAATAATCCTGTTATACAGGAAAAAGTCATTATCATCCCCTTTTCGGATGAATCATATAGTTTTACGATTTCATCGACTAAAAAAGTTATGAAATGAATTGTAATTACAATTGAAACAATCGAAAAAGAAATATGAGTTAATATATGCTCTAAAGTTGAAAATATCATAAATTTTTTTTAAGGAGTCCCATAATTATAAAAAGGAAATCGGAAATTGAATTCATTATAGGATCTATTTACTTTTTTTAGGAGATGACATGCCGCCACTCGGACTCGAACCGAGATGCTCTAGCACTGCTTCCTAAGAGCAGCGTGTCTACCAATTTCACCATAGCGGCTTGTCTTGAATTCATAATACCCTATGAATAAGCAATCGTCTAGATTTAAGAATTAAATTGTTGCAATATTTTTTAGGAAAGATTCAAATTGATGAATAAAAATTCGTTCAAATAGGTATTTGAAGGTTCATTATTTGAATTTAGGGTCTTAGTTTTAGTGTGTATTTTAGACTCTCCTGGACTTGAACTCTTGGAAAACTAGATAGTCCAACTATGAATTAAGGGATAGAACCCCCCCCCAAAAAAAAAAACATTTTTGTTTTGTTTTAATGAACTGTTTTTGATTTATTTGATTTCAAACATCGAAACCAAAAAATCCATTTTATCAATGAACAAAAAAAATTTGGATCAGTAAAAATTGACACATATTTATCCAAAAAAATTTGTTAAGTGTTTTTGAGTGGATTGATGGCAATAAATATATGGGAGTCTATATAGGAATTCATAAAAAATCCAAAAAGAAGAAAGTTGCACAAAAAGGTTTAGAATTTTAATCAATTAGTTTCAATGATTTTTATTTTTTACTCGCCTTTCTATAGAGAAAACGTGGATCTAGAGAAAAAAGAAAACCTTATCTTATATTATTGCTTATATTATTGTAAGAAACAGGCTGATGGGGAAAATAATACTCCCCACCTTGGAAATGAGAAAATATACTAAAAAGACAATTACGTATCTTATGTTTTTTTGTCAAAAAAAAAAAGGATTCTTTTTTTTTTTTTGAATTCAGTACGGTAAAGAGAAAAATCCTTATTCTAATTCTAAGAGCGAAACAAATTCCATTTCCTATTGATTAACTCAACAGGGAATGGAAAGCGGGAATTTTATTTTCGAAACGAAATGAGTCAATTTTTGAGTCAAGCCGATTCAGATTATTGTAACATGTTATGTTTTATTACTTATTTTATTTGTTTGTTGCACAAAAAAACTTTTGGAATTCCCGGTAGAAATAGATTTCCCTAAGGAAAACGCTTTTAACGCTGCCCAATACCCCTTCCTTTTCCAAAAATTTTTACGAATACGCTTTTTTGATGCAGAAGTACGTTTTTTTGGAACTGCCATTTAAATAAAAATTAAGAGATTACTCATTGGTATAGCTGGATGTGAAAGACATCTATTGTTCAAAAGAAATTTTCGCTTTGCCAATTCATTATGTATTTCTTTTCTAGATAATATTTTTGATTCTAAAAATCAAAAAGAATACATAAGATGCGTGAAAGATATGGGAAAATCGCATAAACTATTTTTATTACTAAAAAAAAAAGAATATTCTTTTTTTTTTAGTAACTTGTCAAATTCGCGAAAAATATGCCTAATTTAACTTGAATTTGAAAGTTCGAAGGAGACTAGTAATTAATCTGCTTTTTTCATATGATTTGACCAATTGTAACTTCTTGATTTGAATATTTGAAGTATTTAGCAGAAACTTCTAAAGAATAAGTATAAAAAGAAATAAAAATTCAAAAATTCTATTTCTATTTAAGTTATTAAGTTAGTGCATATCTTTATTTTTTTATTGACTCCTTTCAAAAAGAGGTAAGATCCGGTGAATCGGAAACAATTAATATTAATTAAGAATTAAAAAACTTTTTTTATGGAACAGACATATCAATATGCGTGGATCATACCTTTCCTTCCACTTCCAGTTCCTATATTAATAGGAGTGGGACTTCTTCTTTTTCCGACAGCAACAAAAAATCTCCGTCGTATGTGGGCTTTTTCGAGTATTTTATTGTTAAGTATAGTCATGATTTTTTCAACTAATCTGTCTATTCAGCAAATAAAAAGCAGTTCTATCTATCAATATGTATGGTCTTGGACCCTCGATAATGATTTTTCTTTAGAATTCGGCTACTTGATCGATCCACTTACTTCTATTATGTCAATGTTAATCACTACTGTTGGAATTATGGTTCTTATTTATAGTGATAATTATATGGCTCACGATC